ATACAGAATTTTTACTTGAATCAACAAAAAAAATTATTGATAAATTCCTATCCAATAATCAAAGAAAGCAAGACCTAATTAATAAAAAAAAGAAAAATCCAATTCCGTTTATTTCGACTATCAAAAAGTCACTTGAGAACATTAGGGATATTAAAACAAATTCACATATTTTTGATGACTTATCCTATGTGTCACAAGCATATGTATTTTACAAATTATCACAAATTCAAGTTAGTAATTTGCAGAAATTAAGATCTGTTCTTCAATATCAAGGAATCTCTTTTTTTCTGAAGCCTGAAATAAAGGATTCTTTGGAAAAACAAGGAATGGTTCATTCAAAATTAGGTGATAAGAGACTTACGAGTTATGAAATGAATCGATGGAAAAACTGGTTAAGAGGATATTATACATACGATTTATCGTGGATCAGATGGTCTAGATTAAGACCCGAAAAATGGCGAAATACGACTCATCAGCGTCGTATAGCTAAAAAGGAAAATTTAAGCAAATGCAATTCATATGAAAAAGACCAATTAAGTGATTCCAAAAAACAAAAAAAAATGGAAGTATACACATTATCGAATCAAAAAGAGAATTTTCAAAAATACTATAGATATGATCTTTTAGCATATAAATTTCTTAACTCCGAAAAATGCCCTTTTTATAGATCCCCGTTTCAAGGAAATAAGAACCAAGAGCTTTCTTATAATACGCACAAAGACCCACTTTATGATATGCTGAGGAACCTCCCTATCCACAATTATGTGGATATCCTATCTATGGAAAAAACGGCGAATAGAAAATATTTGGATTGGAAAATTTTCCATTTTGATCTTAGACAAAAAGTGGATATTGAGGCCTGGATCACGATCGATGCCAATAGGAATCAAAATATTCAACTGGGTACTACTAATTCTCAAAAAATTTCTAAAAAAGATCTTTTTTATCTTATGATTCCAGAAATCAATCCACTAAACTCACACAAAGTTTTTGTTGATTGGATGGGAATGAATGAAAAAATGCTAAAACGTCCCATATCGAATCTGGAAGTTTGGTTCTTCCCAGAGTTTGTGTTACTTTATAATGCATATAAAACGAAACCTTGGTTTATACCAAACAAATTACTTCTTTTAAATCTAAATATAAATGAAAATAGTAGTGAAAATAAAAAGATCAATGAAAAACAAAAAGTAAGTTTTTTGATACCATCAAATAAAAAGCAACGAAATCAAGAAGAACCCACAAACCGAGGAGATTTTGGATCCGTTCTCTCACAACAAAAATATATTGAAGAAAATTATGCAAGATCAGACATGAAAAAAAGGAAAAAGAAAAAACAATACAAAAGTAACCTCGATTTCTTCCTGAAACGTTATTTACTTTTTCAATTGAGATGGGACGATACTTTGAACCAAAGAATGATGAATAATATCAAGGTATATTGTCTCCTGTTTAGACTGATAGAACCAATAAAAATTACTATATCCTCGATTCAAAAGAGAGAAATTAGTTTGGATATAATGCCGATTGAGAAGAGTTTAACTCTTACAGAATTGATCAAAGGGGGAATATTGATTATAGAACCCATCCGTTTGTCTGGAAAAAACGACGGACAATTTATTATGTATCAAACCATAAGTATTTCGTTGGTTCATAAGAGTAAGTACCAAACAAATCAAAAATACCAAGAACAAAGATATGTTTCTAAGAATCATTTGGATTTCTTTGTTCCTGAAAATATTTTATCGTTTAGACGTCGTATAAAATTGAGAACTCTAATTTCTTTCAATTCAAAGCATCAAAATGGTGTAGATAGAAATCTAGTATTTTGCAACGGAAAGAACATAAAAAACAGCAGCCAAGCTTCGCCTGACAATAATGGCCTTGATAAAGAGAAAAATCAATTAATGAAATTAAAGCTCTTCCTTTGGCCTAATTATCGATTAGAAGATTTAGCCTGTATGAATCGTTATTGGTTTAATACCAATAACGGCAGTCGTTTCAGTATGTTAAGGATACATCTGTATCCACGATTGAAAATTCGTGGATAATAAGCTTTATTATTTATATATATCATACCTTATCTTATATTATAGGGTATATATAGGGTATATATATAGGGTATATGAAAGCAAAGAAATACACGGACCCCACATTCTTGGCTTCCATCCATATATTCAATATGAAATGAATAATGTAGGAATTAGATCTCGAAATGAATCAACAGAACTTTTTGCATTTTAGACCTAAATCCTTCAATGCGAAAAGGTACTAATCCTTTTCTATCTCAATCCAATTCTAAATTGGATTGATTTGAATTCAGAAAATCGGGAGTTCATAAAGAAATTGGAATTATATTTTTGTATATACCACATAAAAATTAATGACATTATTATTACTGATCGATAAAATCCATATCTGTCAAAAGGAAAGGGGAGTTTTTTATGGTAAAAAATTCATTCATTTCGGTTATTTCTCAAAAAGAAAACGCAGAAAACAGAGGATCTGTTGAATTTCAAGTATTCACTTTCACCACTAAGATAAGGAGACTTACTTCGCATTTGGAATTCCACAAAAAAGACTCTTCATCCCAGAGAGGTTTGCGGAAAATTTTGGGAAAACGTCAACGACTGCTGGCCTATTTGTCAAAAAAAAATAGAGGACGTTATAAACAATTAATTGGCGAGTTGGATATTCGAGAGATAAAAACTCGTTAATTTGAAGCCTAATACCATTTGAACTATTCGTTTCAATTTTGACGAACTCTTCTTTTTACGTTCAGCAATGCATGGAAGAATGACTCGGGAAAAAACTTATGATTGCACCAACTACAAGAAAAGACCTGATGATAGTAAATATGGGCCCTCACCACCCATCAATGCACGGCGTTCTTCGCCTGATCGTTACTCTCGATGGTGAAGATGTTATCGACTGTGAACCAATATTGGGTTATTTACATAGAGGGATGGAGAAAATTGCGGAAAATCGAACAATTATACAATACCTGCCTTATGTAACACGTTGGGATTATTTAGCTACTATGTTCACAGAAGCAATAACCGTAAACGGACCCGAACAGCTATGCAATATTCAAGTACCTAAAAGGGCTAGCTATATCAGAGCTATTATGTTGGAGTTGAGTCGTATCGCTTCTCATTTGTTATGGCTTGGCCCTTTTATGGCAGATATTGGGGCACAGACCCCTTTCTTCTATATTTTTCGAGAACGAGAATTGATATATGACCTATTCGAAGCTGCTACCGGTATGCGCATGATGCATAATTATTTTCGTATCGGAGGAGTAGCTGCTGATCTACCTCATGGTTGGATAGATAAATGTTTGGAGTTTTGCGATTATTTTTTAACCGCCGTTGCTGAATATCAAAAGCTTATTACACGGAATCCTATTTTTTTAGAACGAGTTGAAGGCATAGGCATTATTCGCGCAGAAGAAGCACTAAATTGGGGTTTATCGGGACCAATGCTACGAGCTTCCGGAATACAATGGGATCTTCGTAAAGTTGATCGTTATGAGTGTTACGACGAATTTGATTGGGAGGTTCACTGGCAAAAAGAAGGGGATTCGTTAGCTCGTTATTTAGTACGAATGAGTGAGATGACAGAATCCATAAAAATTATTCAACAGGCCTTGGAGGGAATTCCAGGAGGGCCATATGAAAATTTAGAAATACGACGCTTTGATAGAATAAAAAAACCTGAATGGAATGATTTTGAATATCGATTTATTAGTAAAAAACCTTCTCCAACGTTTGAATTGTCCAAGCAAGAACTTTATGTAAGAGTCGAAGCACCAAAAGGAGAATTGGGAATTTTTCTGATAGGAGATCGGAGTGTTTTTCCTTGGAGATGGAAAATTCGACCACCGGGTTTTATCCACTTGCAAATTCTTCCGCAGTTAGTTAAAAGAATGAAATTGGCTGATATTATGACGATACTAGGTAGCATAGATATCATTATGGGAGAAGTCGATCGTTGAAATGATAATTGATACAACAGAAATACAAGCTATCAAGTATTTTTCCAGATTAGAATCCTTAAAAGAAGTCTATGGGATCATATTGATGCTTGTCCCTATTTTGACTCTTGTATTAGGAATCACACTAGGTGTACTAGTAATTGTTTGGTTAGAAAGAGAAATATCTGCAGGAATACAACAACGTATTGGACCCGAATATGCTGGGCCTTTGGGAATTCTTCAAGCTCTAGCAGATGGCACAAAACTACTTTTCAAAGAGAATCTTCTTCCATCTAGAGGAGATACTCGTTTATTCAATATCGGACCATCCATAGCAGTGATATCCATTTTACTAAGTTATTCAGTAATTCCTTTTAGTTATCGCCTTATTCTAGCCGATCTTAGTATCGGTGTTTTTTTATGGATCGCCATTTCAAGCCTTGCTCCCGTTGGACTTCTTATGTCAGGATATGGATCAAATAATAAATATTCCTTTTTAGGTGGATTAAGGGCTGCTGCTCAATCAATTAGTTATGAAATACCATTAACTCTATGTGTATTATCAATATCTCTACGTGTGATTCGGCGAGACATAAAATTTCCCCTATTTCTTTCGAGCAAGAAAGTTAAATGAGTTGAATGTCTATTTTTGATTTTTTGATTCAGCATTGGGGTTGATAAACTAAACCAGATAGTTAGATGAGTGAAATAAAACGGCTTCCTAATTTGCTGTTAAAGGAATTGAACCTCATTTCCTATGTACAAGAATGAAGTCAAAGTAAACAGTATTGGCTGCTTATGTTTACTTTACCCCAAGAATTAGATTGGTTCATTAGTCATCGCGGCTTGAAGCGGGTTCAAAAGATCAACTCCATGAGGTTTTGACTACCTATTACCATAGATGTATTAGTATTAACCTACTAGGAGATTCAAAAATGAGTGGATGGTTAGGAAGACCAAGATACACAAAGGATTAGTAATGGAGATTCTGTAAATTATCCAACAGGATATTTATTTATACCAA